AAAAAAGGAACTCCAGATATTTGCTATCTTTCTCTTTGAATGAGATCTCAATTCCAGCTACGGTTTCATTAGATATCTGACAACTAGAATCCCTCTTTTTTCCGATCCGGTTCCTCCACCACCGCGAACCCCGGTTAGATTCAGGCATGATACGCTTTTTCTTTATTGGGAGAACCCAAGTACTCTCTTGCGGATCCATGAAACAACTCTCAGAAACCCTTTTCCTTTTTGGAAGATACAGGAGCGAAACAATCAACCTATTTCTATTGGAAGACCAAAGAGATTCTTCCAATGTCTCCTTTCTGGGCCCAATGGATTTCATAGGTATAGGAAGAAGCCCCATCAAATAGAGATTTTTTCTTTCGACCATCTTTCGATTGTTAATACGAGATATAAGGACCACTACTACAAGCAGTACTACACCTTTGATCGTGAAATATCGATTGCTTGTTGCACCCTGTGAATCACGTGAAAGTAGGATACTCCAATTTCGGAGGTCAAAGAGTTTCATAAAACGTTCTTGGTGGAAAAAAATGTGAGTGAAAGATCCCGCTGAATCGAATTTGATCCATGAATCTAAGAAATAGTGAGAATTCTTGATCTCTCTCCATATCTCTCTCAATTCGAATATCCAGGATTTGAATTGATTTCGTTTCATTGATTCCTCCTAAATATTTCATTTCAATTGGAATTTGATTATTCACGATGTACGACGATCCCTGTTAAGCATCCATGGCTGAATGGTTAAAGCGCCCAACTCATAATTGGCAAATTCGTAGGTTCAATTCCTGCTGGATGCACGCCAATGGGAACATTCAATAAGTCTATAAGTCTATTGGAATTGGCTCTGTATCAACGGAATCTCATCATCCATACATAGCGAATTGGTATGGTATATTCATACCATAACATATGAACAGTAAGAACTAGAATTCTTATCGATACTGGAACTCATAGGGAAGAAAATGTATTTATGGATGGAATCAAATATGCAGTATTTACAGAAAAGAGTATTCGGTTATTGGGGAACAATCAATATACTTCTAATGTCGAATCAGGATCAACTAGGACAGAAATAAAGAATTGGGTCGAACTATTCTTTGGTGTCAAGGTAATAGCTATGAATAGTCATCGACTCCCGGGAAAGGGTAGAAGGATGGGACCTATTATGGGACATACAATGCATTACAGACGTATGATCATTACGCTTCAACCGGGTTATTCTATTCCACCTCTTATAGAGAAAAGAACTTAAAGCAAAAGACTTAATAACACGGCAATACATTTATACAAAACTTCTACCCCGAGCACACGCAATGGAGCCGTAGACAGTCATCAAGTGAAATCCAATCCACGAAAGAATTTGATCTATGGACGGCATCGTTGTGGTAAAGGTCGTAATGCCAGAGGGATCATTACCGCAGGGCATAGAGGGGGAGGTCATAAGCGTCTATACCGTAAAATCGACTTTCGACGGAATGAAAAAGATATATCTGGTAGAATCGTAACCATAGAATATGACCCTAATCGAAATGCATACATTTGTCTCATACACTATGGGGATGGTGAGAAGAGATATATTTTACATCCCAGAGGGGCTATAATTGGAGATACCATTGTTTCTGGTACAGAAGTTCCTATATCAATGGGAAATGCCCTACCTTTGAGTGCGGGTTGAACTATTGATTTACGTAATTGGAAGTAACCAATTAGGTTTACGACGAAACCTAGAAATCGATCACTGATCCAATTGGAGTACCTCTACGGGATAGACCTCAACAGAAAACTGTTGAGTAACGGCAGCAAGTGATTGAGTTCAGTAGTTCCTCATAGAAAATTATTGACTCTAGAGATATGGTAATATGGAGAAGACAAAATTGTTTTAAGCGCGCACAGAACCGGAAGCGCCCCTTGTTTCAAAGAGAGGAGGACGGGTTATTCACATTTCATTTGATGGTCAGAGGCGAATTGAAAGCTAAGCAGTGGTAATTAGAAAGACCCCCCGGAGAAAAAGAGAGATGTCTCCTACGTTACCCGTAATATGTGGAAGTATCGACGTAATTTCATAGAGTCATCCGGTCTGAATGCTACATGAAGAACATAAGCCAGATGACGGAACGGGGAGACCTAGGATGTAGAAGATCATAACATGAGTGATGATTCGGCAGATTTGGATTCCTATATATCCACTCATGTGGTACTTCATCATACGATTCATATAAGATCCATCTGTCTAGATATCATCATATACATCTAGAAAGCCGTATGCTTTGGAAGAAGCTTGTACAGTTTGGGAAGGGGTTTTGATTGATAAAAAAGAAGAATCTACTTCAACCGATATGCCCTTAGGCACGGCCATACATAACATAGAAATCACACTTGGAAAGGGTGGACAATTAGCTAGAGCAGCAGGCGCTGTAGCGAAACTTATTGCAAAAGAGGGTAAATCGGCCACATTAAGATTACCATCTGGGGAGGTCCGTTTGATATCCAAAAACTGCTTAGCAACAGTCGGACAAGTGGGTAATGTTGGGGTGAACCAAAAAAGTTTGGGCAGAGCCGGATCTAAGTGTTGGCTAGGTAAGCGTCCTGTAGTAAGAGGAGTAGTTATGAACCCTGTAGACCATCCCCATGGGGGCGGTGAAGGGAGAGCCCCAATTGGTAGAAAAAAACCCACAACCCCTTGGGGTTATCCTGCGCTTGGAAGAAGAAGTAGGAAAAGGAACAAATATAGTGATAGTTTTATTCTTCGTCGCCGTAAATAGGAACATTGAAAATCGAATTTTTCGAATTGGAAATAATGTGATGGGCGAACGACGGGAATTGAACCCGCGCATGGTGGATTCACAATCCACTGCCTTGATCCACTTGGCTACATCCGCCCCTTCCCTTATCTAGCTAAAGGATTTTCTCTTTTTTCCATTCATCATTATACTTCAGATTAAGATCGAGATATTGGACATAGAATGCCAATTTTAAAAATGGAAAAAAAAGGAGTAATCAGCCGTGACACGTTCACTAAAAAAAAATCCTTTTGTAGCTAATCATTTATCGGGAAGAATTGAAAAACTCAACAGGAGGGAGGAGAAAGAAATCATAGTGACTTGGTCTCGGGCATCTACCATTATACCCACAATGATTGGCCATACAATCGCTATTCATAATGGAAAGGAACATTTACCTATTTATATCACAGATCGTATGGTCGGTCACAAATTGGGAGAATTCGCACCTACTCTCACTTTCGTGAGACACGCGAGAAACGATAATAAATCTCGTCGTTAGTCGTTCTACTAAGTATTCATGTGAAAAGCCTTATCTTCATAGTATTTAGACTTAAGAGTCTTTATCTTATAGTCAGAGTCTAGGTATATTTCTTTTTCTAGTATACTAATATACTAAGACTTATACTTTTCTGACTTATCTTAGACTATACTTTACTTCACCTAGGCACTTATCATTCATTGGCGGGGGAGAACTTTTATGATAAAGAACAAAAATTCGGATAGAGAAGCAAAAGTGTTAGCTCAACATATTCATATGTCTGTTTTCAAAGCACGAAGAGTAATTGATCAGATTCGCGGACGTTCTTATGAGGAAACACTCATGATATTGGAACTTATGCCTTATTGGGCATCTTATCCAATTTTAAAATTAGTTTATTCTGCAGCAGCAAATGCTAGTCATAATATGGGTTTGAATGAAGCTGATTTATTTATTAGTAAAGCTGAAGTAAATAGAGGTGCTATTGTGAAAAAGTTAAGACCCCGGGCTCGAGGACGTAGTTATCTGATAAAAAAAACTACTTGTCATATAAAGATTTTTTTAAAAGAAAAATCTAAAATTTAGATTTCTATTTATAAAAAAAAGGGGGGGGGGGTTCATGACCAAGGGTAAAGATATAAGAATTTTAGTTATTTTGGAATGTACCTGTTGTGTTCAAAAGGGTGTTAATAAAGAATCGCCGGGCATTTCTAGATATATTACTCAAAAGAATCGACACAATACACCCAATCGGTTAGAATTGAGAAAATTTTGTCGCTATTGTAAAAAGTATACGATTCATGGAGAAATAAAGAAATAGATGGAATGTAATGCGTGTGTGATTTTTCTAAGTAGCGGGAGGATTAATAACTTTACATCTTAACATATATAATACAAACCAAATTCTATTTTGGTTGAATATTAAATGAATAATAAAAAAATAGAATTTTATTTTCTAGATTATTTTATATATAAGGAATAAACAAACAAGGGATAAGTAAACCATGGATAAATCCAAACAACCTTTTCATAAATCCAAGCGATCTTTTCGTAGGCGTTTACCCCCAATTGGATCGGGGGATCGAATCGATTATAGAAACATGAGTTTAATTAGTCGATTTCTTAGTGAACAAGGAAAAATCTTATCTAGACGGGCGAATAGGTTGACCTTGAAACAACAACGATTAATTACTATCGCTATAAAACAAGCTCGTATTTTATCTTCGTTACCTTTTCGTAATAATGAAAAACAATTGGAGAGAGTGGAGTCGATCCCTAGAACTACTGATCCTAGAACCAAAAATAAATAGATATACTCCTCAAAACTCCAATCGGAACTCAAGCTTAATGTTTTGCTCGGAAAAACTAGAATCCAGATTTGATTCTTTTATTATAAAAAAGGAAAGATGGGGAAGAAATCTTTTTTTATTGAAAGATGTTCATTTATTTCTACTACTCAAATCTTAATTTATTTTTCTTCTATCTTCCCGGAGTCCATTCTCCGGGAAATCCTGTTTCAATCATTATTGTTTATCATATAATCATTATTGTTTATCATATAGTATAATAGAATCTATTAAGATTCCTTTAATTGATTTGTATTTTATTTTTTCTTGATAATTTTATTTGAAATAATATCAAAACAATTCTTATTTGATAGGGCTATTTGCGCAAGTATTTTACGATTCAGAATCAATTGTCTCTTGTACAGATTGTGGATGAATAGGCTATAACTATGGGATAAACTATCCTCACGAGTTACCGCATTTATCCGAGTGATCCACAAACGACGAAAATCTCTCTTTTTCCTGCTCCTATCTCGATGAGAGGAAACCAAAGCTCTCATTCTTTGTTGAGTAGTCGTTCGAGTAAGTCTTGAATGAGCCCCTATAAAGGTTGATGCAAATAAACGAATCTTTTTTCGACGTCTCTGAGCTGTATATCCTCGTTTAACTCTGGTCATTGAATCAAATGAAACTTTCTTGAATAACTAATTGATTTCTCTTCTTTCAGTCATCCTTTTCCTCCGGTCGATTAATAACAAAACGGATTCTTCCGATATATAAAATATAAATTCCAATGGCTTTTGCGACTATGACCTTCCCGACCACTATTTTTTCTTTATTCAAGGTATCTCGCCTGCAAATAATAAATTCAACTGCTACTAAATAAAAAAGAATAGTGGGTTTCCTCGTTTCTATGGCAACTTCTGAAACGGTGAGGTCCTCTCTATACACCGGAGCCTCTTCTTTCATTTCATCGAATTTTATTGTGAACTTGTATAGTTCACACTTTTTGGCTCTACCCATCCATTTTTCAATTAGAATTATTTTTTCAATTCTAATTAGAAATTAATAGTACTTTTCACAAAAAAGCTATCCATACAGTGACGGCATTTAATTATGAAAGTTGGCTAGGTAGTTGACCCTGTTAGTCCGTTTTTTTAAGAATAGGAGCATAACCTTTTTTCCTCCGCTTAATAGATAACTATTTGTTATCAATGGAGAATTCCTTTTCATCTCAAACGGAGTGATTGGATTTACACCAATAGAAACCATAAATTCATAACATAATCATAATTAGGTAGATGACATATCTTCATTTTTAGAGAATAGTCAATTAAATGGCCGTCTTCCACTCTATCTATCCTAATTCATTGGTAGTGGTCGTTGATACTGGAAAAAATTTTTGCATTTTTTCAAACTCATGATATGAACTGAACGAGTCGCACATACACCCTAGTACATGTTCCTCGACGCTGAGGACATCCTCGAAGAGCGGGAGATTTCGTAACATTTTTTATTGGCTGTCTTGCGTTTCTAATAAGTTGTTTAATGGTTGGCATGGTATGTCTATAGAATCTCATTCTAGATAGAATAGAGCGGGTTGGCTTAGATCGATCTTAACCTGATGGTTGATGATTATGAATGATTTCTATTCACACGGAAATTTCAAATTTTTATATTCTATTTATATGGAATCCCCGGTATTTTCATTTTTGACCGCTACAAGATCAACGATGCCATGAACTTGGGCTTCTGTTGCTGACATAAAAACATCCCTTTCCATATCTTCGGATATAACCCATAAAGGTTTGCCCGTTCTTTGTACATAAACTTTTGTAAGAGTTTCGCGAAGCTTCAATAGTTCTTCTGCTTCCAGGATAAATTCCCCTGCTTGTGCCTCGTAAAAAGAACTAGCAGGTTGGTGAATCATAACCCTGATTATATTGATATAACATCATGAATGGTTCTCCTATCTATATATCGCACGATTGGGTTAAAATAAGGGGAATCAAAATAACAATAAAAAATAGAATTAAACAACCGTACGGGCATCTTTTGTACATTGCATACGGCTCTGTAATGAAATTTATTTTTCGCGATAGAATAAATTCTATCGAAAAGAATAAATATAACCCATCCGATCCAAATCGTTAAATGATCCATTTACCATCCTTCCTTTCGTACTTTCGTAGTAGTAAAAAAGATACTATGATGGTTCTGTTGCTTTATATTTTATATATTTATCTATTTATTTCGTCTGTGGTTTAGCAATCCCAAAGTTTCTTTTTGATACGATCCAAGAAGGAGAAAATGATTTTTTCATTTTTTTGACTCTTTTTCTCATAACATAAAAATAAGAAAGATACTTCTGGTGTGGAAGAATAACAGTTTGTGACGCTGAAATTGACTTTTGCTTGACACATAAATCCAATTGGGAATAACCCTTTTCATTTCATACTACTATCTCAATAAAAAATCTCATGTTAGCATGTTAGATAGAAAAAAAAACAAGAATAGTTTGTTCATATCGAACTTGAAGTGCCATGCTATTATTACTTATTCTTTAATTTGATTCATATTTGATACAGCGAAGGCATAGTATTCTTTTTTTTATCAAATAAAAAAACTCATTGGCGCCAAGCGTGAGGGAATGCTAGACGTTTGGTAATTTCTCCTCCGACCAGAATGAAAGATCCCATTGAAGCGGCTAATCCCATACATATTGTATGTACATCCGGTGACACAAATTGCATAGTATCATAAATGGCTATTCCTGGTATTACCCATCCGCCTGGAGAATTTATAAACAAATAAAGATCCCTAGTATCATCTTCTATGCTGAGATATACCATGAGACCAACAAGTTGATTCGAGATCTCGCTATCAACCTCTTGGCCTAAAAAAAGTAATCTTTCTCGATGAAGTCGGTTGATTAGGGAAAAATTGTATC